TTTAGCGGGTCTATTGATAGAGATTAATCGTTTATTCCCAGACGCCTTGTCATTTCCTTTTTTTTGATTCTAGTTATTAATATGCAAAAAATAAATAAATTAGAGATTTAATTCTATGTGACGTGATTAAAAAAAAAATGTATTAAACCCAAGCAAAAAGTTGATCTAATCAAATTATATTTGGAAAAACATAAATGGAAATGCGGGTCCAGTCTAGGAGAGGCTCCACGAAATCATAACATAGTAAAGAAGATACATAAATGAAATATTGGTATTAGTATTAGGAATAATTGAGAGTTAGAAAAAAATTGTATTACTTAAAATTATATATAATATTATAATATATAATTGATATTTAAATAAAATTAAATAAAAAAATATATATCTTCAATCTATTTCATTTTAATTATTACTCTTAATTAATTCAATTAATTAATATTAATTACAATGAAATCTTTAGAAAATTAATTTCAAATTAGTAACTTCTATTAATTTTTTGTTCTTTTTATTTTCAGATCGAAAAAAGAAAGAAAAGTTAAGTCGATCCAAAGGGGGTTCATGGCCAAGGGTAAAGATGTAAGGGTCATAGTTATTTTGGAATGTACTTGTTGTTGTGCCCGAAATGGTGTCAATAAAGAATCGCGGGGTATTTCTAGATATATTACTCAAAAGAATCGACACAATACACCCAGTCGATTAGAATTGAGAAAATTTTGTCTTTATTGTCACAGGCATACGATTCATGGGGAAATAAAGAAATAGATCGAACGGAACATAACATATGTGCAATCTTTCCATTCTAACTCAAAGAGCAGAAAGAGGAAGAACATATAACATAATCATAATATAATAATAATTATATTAAAATTATAAATTATACAAATAAAATCCTACTTCGGCCGGATCTTAAATTAATAAAGAAATCGAATTTTAGAAATAAGGAATAAACCATGGATAAATCTAAGCAACCTTTTCGTAAATCCAAGCTTTCTTTTCGTCGGCGTTTGCCCCCAATTGTCTCGGGGGATCGAATTGATTATAGAAACATGAGTTTAATTAGTCGATTTATTAGTGAACAAGGAAAAATATTATCTAGACGGGTAAATAAATTAACCTTGAAACAACAACGATTAATTACTATTGCTATAAAACAAGCTCGTATTTTATCTTCGTTACCTTTTCTTAATAATGAGAAACAATTTGAGAGAACCGAGTCGACCCCTAGAACTGCGGGTCCTAGAGCCAGAAATAAATAGGCATATTCCTCAATTGACTCAAAACTCCAATTGGAATTCAAGCTCAAATAGATTGGATGTTTTGCTCGAAAAGGCCCAGAATCCAGGTTTAATTCTTGTCTTATAAGAAACAAAAAAAGGGGGATAAGCAATTTTTTTATTGAAGCATGTTCGTTCATTCCTATTACTTTTCTTATCTTAAATTTTATCTCAATTTAGTTTATTCTATCTTCCCGGAGTTCATTCTCCGGGGAATTCTTGTTCAATCATTCCTGTATATTACTTTATAATTTCCTTTATTTTATGATTTTATTGGAAATCATGTAAAGACAATTCTTATTTGATATAGCTATTTGCGCAAGTATTTTACGATTAAGAAGCAATTGCCCCTTGTATAGATTGTGTATTAATCGACTATAACTATGGAATACTTTATTCTCGCGAGTTACTGCATTTATCCGAGTGATCCACAAACGACGAAAATTTATCTTTTGCCTGCCCCTATCTCGATGAGAGGAAACCAAAGCTCTCATTTTATGTTGAGTAATTGTTCGTGTAAGTCTTGAATGAGCCCCTGTTGATGCAAATACACGAATTTTTGTTCGACGTCTCCGAGCTGTATACCCTCGTTTAACTCTGGTCATTGAATCAAATTAAACTTTAATGAATAACTAATTGAATTCTCTTCTTTCAGTCATTATTTGTCCCCCCGGTCGGTTAATAACAAAACGGATTATTCCGATATATAAAATATAAATTCCAATGGCTTTTGCTACTATGACCTTCCCAACCACTATTTTTTATTTTTATTCTTTCCAGGCCAGACATTTGGTTCACCTGGAACTAAGAAATTCTACCAAATACTATACAAAAAAATAGTGGGTTCCTTCGTTTCTATGGTTACTTCTTAAACGGTGAGGCCCTCTCTATGCGCCGGAGCCTCATCTCTCAATTTAATCAAATGGTATTGTTAACTTGTATAGTTAACATTCTTTAGCTCTACCCATTAATTATACAGTAATAGGCCTTTTCACAATAAGAGCTATCCATACAGTGACGGCATTTAATTATGAAAGTTGGCTAGGTAGCTGACCCTGTTAGTCCGTTCTTTCAAGAATATGGGCATAACCTTTTTGTTTTGCTTCTTATCCTTATAATACCATTTCCTCCGCTTAATGGATAACCATTTGCTACCAATGGAGAATTGCTTCTCATCTCAAATTGAGGTGGTTGGATTTGCACCAATGAAAACCATAAATTCCATACACAATATACAAGAAACAATAAGGGTATATAATATATCCCCATTTTAGATAGTAAATGGCGTTCTTTTACTCTATCTATTCATTGGTATTAATCATTGATACTGGAAAAATTGTCTCATTTGCTCGAGCTCATGATCTGAACGAGTCGCACATACACCCTAGTACATGTTCCTCGACGCTGAGGACATCCTCGAAGAGCGGGGGATTTCGTGACATTTTTTATTGGCTGTCTTGTGTTTCTAATAAGTTGTTTAATAGTTGGCATGTCGGATATATAAAATTATATTATAGAATGGGTTGGTTTAGATCGATCTTAACCTGATTGATGATTATTAATTATTTCGATTCAATATAAGATATCAAATCGTGTCAAATTCAAATTATGGTTGAAAATAAAACGGAATCATGGATTTATACGAAATCCGAAGTATTTTCATTTTCAACCGCTACAAGATCAACAATGCCATGGGCTTGGGCTTCTGTTGCCGACATAAAAACATCTCTTTCCATGTCTTCGGATATAACCCACAAAGGGTTGCCTGTTCTTTGTACATAAACTTTTGTGAGGTTTTCGCGAAGTTTCAACAGTTCTTCCGCTTCCAGGATAAATTCTCCTGCCTGTGCCTCATAAAAAGAACTAGCAGGTTGGTGAATCATAACCCTGATGATATTGAGATAACATCATGAATGGTTCTTCTATCTCGCATGATGGGATTTAAATTAAAGGGATAAAAAAAGAAGAAAAAAATAGAATTGAACAACCGTACAGGCACCTTTTGTGCATTGCATACGGCTCTGCAATGGAATTTACTAACCCCCTTCCCTCCCCCAGAGAAGAGGGGAAGAAATAGAATCTATCCGATCCAGCCAGATTGTTGAATAATCCATTTGCCATCCTTCTTTTCATAAGAGTAAAAAAATACTACGATGGTTCTGTTGCTTTATATTAGATATTTATATATTTATCTAGTTTGTGATTTGGCAATCCCAAAGTGTCTTTCTGATATGATCAAATAAGGAAAAAATGATTTGTGACGCTAAAATGTCCTCCCGACACATAAGATAAAATCGCATTTCATACTACTATCTCGATACAAAATCTCATGTTATAAAAAACAATAATGGTTTGTTCATATCGAACTCAAAGTGCCATGCTATTATTACTTAATTTTTCCTAATTCGATTATTTATATTTGATATGGCGAAGGCATAGTCTTTTTTTTTAACTCATTGGCGCCAAGCGTGAGGGAATGCTAGACGTTTGGTAATTTCTCCTCCAACCAGAATGAAAGATCCCATTGAAGCAGCTAATCCCATGCATATTGTATGTACATCGGGTGGCACAAATTGCATAGTATCATAAATGGCTATTCCTGGTATTACCCATCCGCCGGGAGAGTTTATAAACAAATAAAAATCCCTAGTATTATCTTCTATACTGAGATATACCATGAGACCCACAAGTTGATTGGAGATCTCGCTATCAACTTCTTGGCCTAAAAAAAGTAATCTTTCTCGATGAAGTCGGTTGATTAGGACAAAATTGTATCCCTTAGGAACCGTACGTGCACCTTTGGATGCATACGGTTCAAAAAATTGCGAAAAAAAAAAAATCAATCAATGTATCAATTACAGTCTTTATTTATTTTTTGTAACAGGTTTTTGTTTTTCTAAAGAAGGGCTTTTCTTCGATTTTTCAAAAACATGAGTTTTGGTTCCCTTTCTCTTCCTTATCAAAAAAAATTATTGAACTTATTAAACTAACCTCTCATTGATGTATTATTTCATCGAAATTCAAATCACGATGTCATTTTCTTGTTCTTGAATGGGCCCTTTCAATTCTTTTAGGTTCGTGTTCTACTCCGGGTAAAGATTTGTCCAAATTCTATTTGCACATATAGGGCAAATTATCTCAGTACCGCTTCTTTTTTTTTTATGTTTCATTTCATGCTTTCCCTCAAATTATTCCATGTATTCATCTTATTATTCCATGCCATTCAATGGCAATTTGAGATCACTCCTAATAATATATAGAAAGCATAAATTAAATATAAATAAAGAATGTTTATGATACAAATAGTAATCATATATATTACCAATTTGATATTTTATGAACGGAGCCTGGGTACTTTATTTTATCGTTACAAGTTAACCATAAATTCTTAATAATATTGATCCCCAATATAAATGGATCTAATTGCACTTCACGCTCCGAATAATTGATGGTTCAATCAATATTTCTTGGGCGAAACGGAGGATATCCCGATCGGTGGAGACAACGGGTAAACCCCATATGACCTAATATATCTGACAAGCCGCACTATACGTCAACCCAAACTGCGTCTTCCTCTCCAGGATTCCGAAAAGGTACTTTTGGAACACCAACGGGCATTAAATTAAAGAAAAAAGTTAAGTACTATACTTCACTTTAATATGGAAACGTACCAATGAATTTATTGTCTTCATTTTTTTCTGTTTATTCTATTTTAAACATAAATTGGATACATGGATTGGGTGAAGATTTCCGGAAGAAGACAGAATGAATAAAGAATTTTCACGAGCGGGTCGATCATTTGAATGATAAACAAGTATCTACGCATTCATTCTACAAAAAAAGGGGGCCCAACCCCCATTGCGTATTGGTACTTATCGAGTATAGAATAGATCTGCTTCTCTTTGTTCTTACGAACAAAATTGTTCCGTTATTTTCAATGGAACGAAATAAATCTTAACCCTTTCTTATACAAAATCTACTGAAAAGGTTAGGTACATAATATAGTATAGTCTTTTCAATGCGATAAAGTTACATAGTGTCCATTTTTCTTTGATATTTGATAAAAAAGGGGTATTTCCATGGGTTTACCTTGGTATCGTGTTCATACTGTCGTATTGAATGATCCCGGTCGGTTGCTTTCTGTCCATATAATGCATACAGCTCTAGTTTCTGGTTGGGCCGGCTCGATGGCTCTATACGAATTAGCAGTTTTTGATCCTTCTGACCCGGTTCTTGATCCAATGTGGAGACAGGGTATGTTCGTTATACCCTTTATGACTCGTTTAGGAATAACCAATTCATGGGGTGGGTGGAATATTTCAGGAGGAACTATACCGAATCCGGGTATTTGGAGTTACGAAGGTGTGGCAGGGGCACATATTGTGTTTTCTGGCTTGTGCTTCTTGGCAGCTATCTGGCATTGGGTGTATTGGGATCTAGAAATATTCTCTGATGAACGTACCGGAAAACCTTCTTTGGATTTGCCCAAGATCTTTGGAATTCATTTATTTCTCTCAGGGTTGGCTTGCTTTGGCTTTGGCGCATTTCATGTAACAGGCTTGTATGGTCCTGGAATATGGGTGTCCGATCCTTATGGGCTAACTGGAAAAGTACAATCTGTAAATCCAGCGTGGGGCGCAGAAGGTTTTGATCCTTTTGTTTCGGGAGGAATAGCCTCTCATCATATTGCAGCGGGTACATTGGGCATATTAGCGGGTTTATTTCATCTTAGTGTCCGTCCGCCTCAACGTCTATACAAAGGATTACGTATGGGCAATATTGAAACTGTACTTTCCAGCAGTATCGCTGCTGTTTTTTTCGCAGCTTTCGTAGTTGCTGGAACTATGTGGTATGGTTCAGCAACTACCCCAATCGAATTATTTGGCCCCACTCGTTATCAGTGGGATCAGGGATACTTCCAGCAAGAAATATATCGAAGAGTTGGCACAGGACTAGCTGAAAATCTGAGTTTTTCGGAAGCTTGGTCTAAAATCCCCGAAAAATTAGCTTTTTATGATTACATTGGTAATAATCCGGCAAAAGGGGGATTATTCAGAGCCGGCTCAATGGACAGCGGGGATGGAATAGCTGTTGGATGGTTAGGACACCCCATCTTTAGAGATAAAGAAGGCCGCGAGCTTTTTGTACGTCGTATGCCCACTTTTTTTGAAACATTCCCCGTAGTTTTGGTAGACGGAGACGGAATTGTGAGAGCCGATGTTCCTTTTAGAAGGGCAGAATCCAAGTATAGTGTCGAACAAGTAGGTGTAACTGTCGAGTTCTATGGTGGCGAACTCAATGGAGTCAGTTATAGTGATCCTGCTACTGTGAAAAAATATGCTAGACGCGCCCAATTAGGTGAAATTTTTGAATTAGACCGAGCTACGTTGAAATCCGATGGTGTTTTTCGGAGCAGTCCAAGGGGTTGGTTCACTTTTGGGCATGCTACATTTGCTTTGCTCTTCTTTTTCGGACACATTTGGCATGGCGCTAGAACCTTGTTCAGAGATGTTTTTGCTGGTATTGATCCAGATTTGGATTCTCAAGTAGAATTTGGAGCATTCCAAAAACTTGGAGATCCAACTACAAGAAGACAAGTAGTCTGATAGAATATTACTCTGGTATCTTTCGTCTCCACTTTTTTTATTTGATGACATTTTGATGACATAAGGTACCAGAAAAATCGTGACTTGATTGAATCGCCATCTTTAATTCTTTCCCTTTCTTTACTATAGTAAATGATCCAAAATGAATAGGTGTGGAAGCTATAATTGTAAACCACGATCAAATCTATGGAAGCATTGGTTTATACATTTCTCTTAGTCTCGACTTTAGGGATAATTTTTTTCGCTATCTTTTTTCGAGAACCACCTAAGGTTCCGACTAAAAAATGATTTTTGATCATCTTAATTTGAAGTAATGAGCCTACCATTGGTAGGCTCATTACTTCAATTAGTCCCCGTGTTCTTCGAATGGATCTCTTAATTGTTGAGAGGGTTGCCCAAAAGCGGTATATAAGGCGTACCCAGTAAAGCTTACAAGTAAACCAGATATGAAGATGGCGACTAGGGTTGCTGTTTCCATTTCTAGATAATTTAAGGATCACAATGGATCTACGATAAGATAGTTTATTTACAACTACAACCAAATGGTATACAAAGTCAACAGATCTTAACCAATCATTAAATAAGATTTATGGCTACACAAACCGTTGAGGATAGTTCTAAATCTAGGCCAAGACAAACTAATATAGGAAGTTTATTGAAACCATTGAATTCGGAATATGGTAAAGTAGCTCCGGGCTGGGGGACTACACCACTTATGGGGGTCGCAATGGCTCTGTTTGCGATATTTCTATCTATCATTTTGGAAATTTATAATTCATCCGTTTTATTGGATGGAATTTCAATGAATTAGGTTCCTGAGGACTATAAAGTCCTAGTTCTAGTTTTTCAATAAAAAAATAAAAACGCACTTAAGACTCAGATTTCTCATTCTGGTAGTTCGACCGTGGAATTTTTTTGTTTCGGTATTTCCGGAATATGAGTGTGTGACTTGTTATAATTGATCCTATTGATAATACAGAGAATAGTCTGTCATCTCTATCAAGATGATTCTACCTCGTCGGATATTTATTCTAGTATCTGGAGCACGGAATATGAATATTGTAGAATAGATCAAGAAAAGAAATATTTGAACTATGATTCATACTTACTATTCAGTCAGACCTCGCGACCGGACTCAAAAAAAAAAAATGCAAATTTGAATTATTAATAACATCCATTCATTGAAATTGGAGAAGTGATGATCAAATGGTTCTTAACTCACAGAACCTTTGCGTTTAGCGTGGGCTTTATTAAATCATCGTGGTTCTAGTATGAATCTGAGGTGTCAATTGATTGACAGGGTCTCAACAAGGGAATTCCTATCAATAACTAGTAAAACAAGAGTCAATCTGTATTATTACACAAAAAAGAACAAATAAAAAATAATAGGAAAGAGAAGATTCAAGAGGCCTTTATTTTAACAATTAACATAAATAAAAAGACGAACGAGGGAGCCAACTTGATATTTTTGGCATTATCATCACAAAGAAGAGATTCCGGATTTTTGTTATTTGGTATTTTTGGGGCAAATTGAATCAAGTGGCTAATTTGAATTTGAACTTTCTATTACATATCCGTTAAAATCCGTATTTGATTTGTGTTGTTTCTGCTTGAGCCGTACGAGGTTAAATTCTCATATACGGTTCTCAGGGGGGGTCTATTTTTTGGTTACCTATCCCAATAAAGTATATGATTGGTTCGAAGAACGTCTCGAGATTCAGGCGATTGCAGATGATATAACTAGTAAATATGTTCCTCCTCATGTCAACATATTTTATTGTCTAGGGGGGATCACACTTACTTGTTTTTTAGTACAAGTAGCCACAGGTTTTGCTATGACTTTTTACTATCGTCCAACCGTTACAGAGGCTTTTTCCTCTGTTCAATACATAATGACTGAGGCTAACTTTGGTTGGTTAATCCGATCAATTCATCGATGGTCAGCAAGTATGATGGTTCTAATGATGATCTTGCACGTATTTCGTGTGTATCTCACAGGGGGATTTAAAAAACCTCGCGAATTAACTTGGGTTACAGGTGTGATTCTGGCCGTATTGACTGCGTCTTTTGGTGTAACTGGTTATTCTTTACCTCGGGACCAAATTGGTTATTGGGCAGTCAAAATTGTGACAGGCGTACCTGAAGCGATTCCCGTAATAGGATTACCTTTGGTAGAGCTATTACGCGGAAGTGCTAGTGTGGGCCAATCCACTTTGACCCGTTTTTATAGTTTACACACTTTTGTATTGCCTCTTCTTACTGCCGTATTTATGTTAATGCACTTCCCAATGATACGTAAGCAAGGTATTTCAGGTCCTTTATAGAGAAAATATATCATATATATATTTGTAATTGATTATATATCATTTCGGGGAGGAAGAAAAAATAGTCTTGTATTTCATTGCTACAAATATGGATTATTGAAAAATAAGACATATTATTTGGTTGGATACCTCTCTTCAACTCTGAAGTATTGTATTTCTTATTTGATACCAATAGTTGAAGTGGATTCTCTGAAGAGAAGATGGATTATGGGAGTGTGTGACTTGAACTATGGATTGGGCCATGCAGATATATGATTTGATCTGCCACGTTGGAATTTACAACCAAATAAAATGTGTCTCCGCATCCAACCACCACGTAAGTTCCCCTACATAGTAGGGATATGCCGGTTCACTTGAGGAGAATTTTTTCTATGATCATACCCGAATCATGTCATGTATGAGTAGGCTCCGCAAGATCCCATAGAATAAACAATGTGGCACGACCTAATGTTGTATCTATTCCACTTACTTATTTTAATTTTATTTATAGTATAGAAATGCATTCATTTCCTATGCATTGATCCAAATCTATGATACTATCGGAGTGAAATAAGGGATCTAAGGAAGAACAGAGGCTAGACTTTATTAGTAACAAGTAAATACTTTGTTTGTATGTAATAAAATCGAAATGTTACGGGGATAAATAACAATCAAAAGACATGAGACAATCCAAAAAGCACTTGATCATGATCAAATTTGTAAGCCTACTTGGATATTGAGCATTTATCTGTAAGAACTTAATTCTTTTCAATGAATAATTGCAACTTCGGAAAATTGAATCGGGCATTTCTTATCTTACATCGAGTTATTATATATTAATATATAGCACGGATATATATGAAATATAGATTTGATACGGATCCATTTCTATTATTCCTTTGATTCTTGCTCGAGCCGGATGATTAAAAATTATCATGTCCGGTTCCTTCGGGGGATGGATCCATAAGAATTAAGAATTCACCTATCCCAATAACAAAAAAACCTGATTTGAATGATCCTGTATTAAGAGCTAAATTGGCGAAAGGGATGGGGCATAATTATTATGGAGAACCCGCATGGCCCAATGATCTTTTATATATTTTTCCGGTAGTAATTCTAGGTACTATTGCGTGTAACGTGGGCTTAGCGGTTCTAGAACCGTCAATGATTGGTGAACCGGCGGATCCATTTGCGACTCCTTTGGAAATATTACCTGAATGGTACTTCTTTCCCGTATTTCAAATACTCCGTACAGTACCCAATAAGTTATTGGGTGTTCTTTTAATGGTTTCAGTACCAACAGGATTATTGACAGTACCCTTTTTGGAGAATGTTAATAAATTCCAAAATCCATTTCGTCGTCCAGTAGCTACAACAGTCTTTTTTATCGGTACCGCAGTAGCTCTTTGGTTAGGTATTGGAGCAACATTACCTATTGATAAATCCCTCACTTTAGGTCTTTTTCAAATTCAAATCAATTAAACTTTGAAATAGCGTACATAAGTATTATGTATCTAAGGACGATTTACTTTGAAGCAAGACTTTAGATACATTAATTTGATTATATTCCATTTTGAGCTGAGTATGGATCGTGCTGAAGATTAAAAACTAAATCCATTCTATGAATAATAATATATCATTTATATATATTATTATTATAGAATGGATTTAAAATGAAAATTTTTTATTAAGTAAATCAATTGTGAAATGCTTCTGGTAGGGTGTCCAATATCTGTTTTACATCTTCTATGCGAAAATATTCAATTCTCATAAGGTCTTCTTGACTATTACTATTACTCAAAAGGTCCAATAATGTATGTATATTAGATCTTTTGAGACAATTATAGGTCCTGCAAGGCAATTCTAACTGGTCAATAAAAATAAATTTCAATGGAATTATTTTTTTGTTTTTCTTTAAATTAGTTAATCTATCTTGAAAGGTAAAAGGGGATAGAGTAAACCTGTTTTTATTTTCCGTGAAATTAATGCCCTCTTCCTCCGCATGTAGAAAAGGAATAAATAAATCAATCAAATTACGAGAAGCTTCATAAAGTGCTTCCTTAGGAGTTAAACTCCCGTTTGTCCATATTTCTAGAAAAAGTATCTCTTGTTTTTCATTTCCATCCCCATAAGAATGAATACTATGATTTGCATTTCGAATAGGCATGAATATGGCATCTATAGGGTAACTTCCATCTTGAGAGTTTTTTGTGGGTTTCATACGATATCCGCGATCCCTATTGATTTGTAATTCAATACACAAATCAATTGGTTCCGTCAGGTTAGCTATATGCTGTGTTGTGTCCACTATTTCCACAGAAGGTGGTGAGATGATATCTTGAGCAGTTACGTGTCTAGGACCTCTGACGCAAATAGATGCGTCTCTAACTCCATATAGAGTACTTCTCAATACAATTTCTTTCAAATTTATTAATATTTCGTGGACTGATTCTTTAATACCTACTATTGTAGAATATTCATGTGGTACCTTCTCAGATTTTGCGCGTGTGATACATGTTCCTTCTATTTCTCCAAGTAAAGCCCTTCGCATGGCAATACCAATGGTATCGGCTTGACCTTTCATAAGCGGGGACAGAATGAAACGACCATAATAAAGACGCTTACTATCTATTTTTGATTCAACACACTTCCACTGTAATGTTCGAGTGGACCCTCCTACTCCCTCTCGAACCATACTAAATATTGTTATTTAATCAGATCATTGAATCATTTATTTCTCTTGAAATCCATTTAATTCTTATTTCTACACACGTCTTTTTTTAGGGGGTCGACATCCATTATGTGGCATAGGTGTTACATCGCGCACGAAACTTAATAGTAGACCACTTCTACGGATGGCTCGTAATGCTGCATCTCTTCCGAGACCGGGGCCTTTTATCATAACTTCTGCTCGTTGCATGCCCTGCACCGTACGAATAGCATTTATAGCTGCCGCTTGAGCAGCATAGGGTGTCCCTCGTTTTGTGCCTTTGAATCCAGAAGTACCCGCGGAGGCCCAAGAAACTACTCGTCCTCGTACATCTGTAACAGTTACAATGGTATTGTTGAAACTTGCTTGAACATGAATAACACCTTTTGGTATTCTACGTCCATTCTTGCGTGAACCAATACGCCCATTCTTACGCGAACCAATTCTTGGTATAGGTTTTGTCATATTTTATCATCTCATAAATATGAGTCAGAAATATACGGAAAGATACGGAGATATCCATTTCATGTTAAAACAGATTCTTTTACACGGGTCCTTCTTTTTCTTTTAGAAAATTCTTTATTTAGTTTAGAAAGATTACCCTTGTCTCTGTTTATGTCTCGGATTGGAACAAATCACTATAATCCGTCCACGCCTACGGATAAGTCGACATTTTTCACAAATTTTACGAACAGAAGCCCTTATTTTCATATTTCTCATTCCTTATCTTAATTCTGAATCTACTCCTTGAAAAATAAGTTTCTTGATTTTTTTAACTTCAAATTGTATCCCTATGAAAGGAATGTTTAAAAAATCACCCAATAGTTCGAATTTGTGAATTCTATAAATTCTACGTCCCCTGGTTGAATCATAACCACTTATTTCAATTTTGACTCTATCTCATGGTAGTATCTATATAAAACTGTGCCGTATCCTCCCTGAAACATAACCTAGAATTAGATCTTCATTATCTAAAAGTAAAAGGACCCGGAGCATACCGTTGGGAAGCGATTCAGTAATTAAACCTTTATGAATTAATTTTAGTCTTTTATTCGAGGTAAGCCTCTTGAAGTATCAACTAATGGAGAAAGGGTTATATAATTTATTTTTACTCTCTTTTTCCAATTCCAAAAGGGAAGTTAGAGATAAAATTAAGATAACAGGAGGAAGGGGTGTAAGATCACCATATATAACACAAAATTTCTCCCCCGATTTTTTCTAGTCGAGCTTCTCGATCTGTCATTATACCTCGAGAAGTCGAAAGAATTACGATTCCCATTCCACCTAAAATCTTAGGAATTTGTTGATAGTTGGAATAGATTCGTAGACCAGGTCGGCTGATACGTTTTAAAATAGTTCCATATATTCCCTTTCGATTCCGTCTATGTCGTAGGGTTAAAACCAAGAAACATTTGTTACTTTCCTGATGTTTACGAACGTTTTCGATAAAACCCTCTCGTAGAAGTATTTTTACAATGTTTTCGGTAATATTAGTAGATGCTATTCGAACCGTTCTTTTTTTATCCATGTCAGCATTTCTTATAGAAGTTATTATATCGGCAATAGTATCCTTACCCATGGCGAACTATAATTATTGGTACCCCCTAATTTTTATATAATCAACATGTTTATTTATTATTTTAATAAATAATAAATAAATTTATTTATATTAATTAAATTTATTAAAAGTATATGCGTGATACATAATCTACTAATTGACTTGACCCATTCCAAATACCCCGTTATATCATAAGTTTATTTAATATACTACTAGTATTTATAATACCTCGGGAGCTAATGAAACTATTTTAGTAAAATTCAACTGTCTCAATTCCCGAGCGATCGCACCAAAAACTCGAGTTCCTTTTGGATTTCCTTCTTGATCAATAACAACTGCGGCATTGTCATCATATCGTATTATCATGCCGTTGTAACGTTTGAGTTCTTTACATGTACGCACAATTACAGCCCTAATAACTTCTGATCTTTCTAGAGGCATATTTGGTACTGCTTCTTTGATTACGGCAACAACAACGTCACCAATATGAGCATATCGTTGGTTACCAGCTCCTAGGACTCGAATACACATCAATTTTCGAGCTCCACTATTATCCGCTACATTCAAAAGGGTCTGAGGTTGAATCATATCATTTTTATTTTAATCTGTTATTTTGCTGCAAAGGATAAAAAAGAAATAAAAAGAAATATTGTCTGTCTATAAAAAAATAAACTTCTATTTTTCATCATCACCTTATCTTTTAATTTCTGCATCCCTATCCCTCAATAACGAATTGAGTTCGTATAGGCATCTTGCACGCAGCTATTTTAATAGCTGCTCTGGCTACAGTTTCTGATACTCCGCCCATTTCATAAAGTATTCGACCCGGTTTAACAACGGATACCCAATATTCGGGGGCCCCCTTCCCCGAACCCATACGTGTTTCTGCGGGTCTTACTGTAACAGGTTTGTCGGGAAATATACGTACCCATATTTTTCCGCCACGACGCGCATATCGTGTCATTGCTCTTCGTCCTGCTTCCATCTGTCTAGCCGTGATCCAAGCGGGTTCAAGTGCTTGAAGAGCGTATCCGCCGAAACAAATACGATTGCCTCGACAAGATATTCCTTTCATTCTTCCTCTATGTTGTTTACGAAATTTTGTTCTTTTGGGGTTATAGTTGATGGTTCTTTCTTAATTAAATTCCATCTCTACTGCAGAACCGGACATGAGAGTTTCTTTTCATCCGGCTCCTCGCGAATGAAATGATTCATTAATATTACTACGGATACACATATATTTAATATTAATACAATGATACACAATACACTTAGTAATGTAATGGAATTTATTATGTTATTTTGTTTTGTTATATTATTTGATTTTGTTATTCTAGGATAGTTTAGTATTGTTATGTTATATAGTTAAGAGTAAGCTTTATATACCAGATCAACATTATTTATTTTGTATCGAATCGCGCTAAAACAAAATGTAGATCAATAACTAAAAACTAAGGGTTTCGCGGGCGAATATTGACTCTTTCGTGCTACATTCGTAGGGTCAAGACCTTGTTACTTTTAGAATAAATCAATTTGTTCTTGGTTCGTT